CTATTGCAAGTAGCATTAATCAAATTTACTTTTTCTCGTTCTATCTCAGAGTATCCATTCGTTCGATACTCATCTGCTTCGATTTCCACTTTCCGTAATCTAACCCGAGCTCTTTCGAGCTGTTCAATGGCTCCTCTACGTAATTCTTCTGAATTTCGAATAGTACTCAAGATCCTCTGTTTTCGCTTATCTAATAAATCATTTAATGAAAGTAGATTATCTTTCCATTCATTTCACAACTAGAATATCTCTTCCCGAACCAAACATGAATCTTTCGATTCATTTGGCTCTCACGCTCAATTGTTTCTTTTATCTTTTCTTTTATTGATGGACATTCCCATATCTTTGAATGGAATGAGCCTATCCTCTCTTTTCTGTTCGTATTCAAAGCTATCGAAACTGATATAACATCAGAATCTTAGGAGGACTCTTCAGACCAGACAAAAAATAAAAAATTGTCAGCAAAGTTGTTTCTTTATTTGTTCTTTATTTAGAACTTCTTTCTTTCAAAAAAAAATATTTTAAAGAAAAAAGAATTCTATTATACTATTAGAATAGAAATAGAATTGAATATAATTAGAATAGAAATAGAATTGAATATAATTCTGAACTTCATTACTTCATTCTCATTATTATTAGAATGAGATTTCGATTTTTTTCATCCAAAAAATTCTCTTTTTTATACAAATACATTTTATACAAATATTTTATATAAATACAATACATAGGTCGTCGATTCGGCAGTGGGGGGGAAGATACCCATTTTTCCAGTGAATGGTTCAAATAATTTTATCCATATGAGTGTTCTACATCGAATAAATTCCCAATTATTCCTTTTTTATTTTTCTCATTTTTAAACCTTTTTGGTACTAACCTAGCGGTAGAAAGAGTACCATGCTATGCTGTGCCTGGACTTCAAACAATTGATCTTTAACCATGTAAAAGACCTCAACATGATTGGTTGATAGAGAAGAGAATCAAAGTTCATTTACCAATTAGTCACGAAATGCTATGGTTCTTACATATGATTTCTGAATGAAATCCAATTCAGAAGTAATTCGTCGAGATTGTGCACCCTTTGTTCCTAGTTCTGCTATAAAAAAGAATACATAAATAGAAAGAAAGTGCAGTCGGTGAAATCCAACCTATTCTTGAAATAAACAACTCGCACACACTCCCTTTCCAAAAAAAATCAATACACCCAGCACTACGCTTAGATTTATTGGATTTGTTGCTAAAATATCGGTATTAAACTCGAAACTCCCAGCGGATGACCAGTGCCCCACGGAAACAAAAGAATCAATTAGATTTTTCATATGCTCTCCCTTTATAGATAGGACTAACAAAGAACAGAGTTCTTTTTGTATCACTCCGCTTATTATTCTTAATGGAATTTGAGAATTCTCAAATTTCTTAGTTATGGTTATGTTTTTCTTCTAAGATGAAATGAAACATTAAACAAAAGGATTTGCAAATAAAAGAGCTAATGCCACGACCAGTCCATAAATTGTTAAAGCTTCCATAAAAGCCAGACTAAGCAATAAAGTACCTCGTATTTTACCCTCTGCTTCTGGTTGTCTCGCAATACCTTCTACGGCTTGGCCCGCAGCAGTACCTTGACCAACCCCAGGTCCGATAGAAGCAAGCCCTACAGCCAATCCAGCAGCAATAACGGAAGCAGCAGAAATAAGTGGATTCATGGTAAGCTCCTCGCACCAAAAAAAGAAATGGTTAATGATACAACCAACCAATGAATTAGTACTTAATCTACTTCTTTTTCTACTTCTACTCTTACTATTTACTTTACTACACTTATTTTTTATTTTTTGATCTTTATCACTAAAATCTATCGGGTCGAAGTAGCTAAAAGCTCCAAATGGAATTCATAATATTACTGAATTGTCAGAACTACTTCGATATACCGTTTTTCCTTTCTACCTTATGTAATAGATATGTATACGATTTTAGTCATTGCGTTTCCTTGTTTATAAAATATTCTATTCTTTCTCTTTCATTCAATTCACAATAACAGACAAAATAGAAAAAGGACTGATATGGAAATCCATATAAATGCAGTGGGCTAGAAAAAAAGAGATAGGGGTAATTGCTATTTAACTAGTAAATAACATATACTTTTCTTCTTCCATAACGTAAATCACCTGCACTTTTTCTTCTATTAAATTATTAAATCGTATTCTGGAACCATTCTTCAAAACATACACAAGGATTGATACTCATAGGCATTACATATACATATATGTAGTAATATACGTAGTAGGATCCCCAACCCTTCTTTCTATTCCAAATTCTGCAATATCATCTATCTTTCTTCATATATACATACATGTAGCTATTTGCATTTTCTTATCCAACCCAGTAGTGGATTATATTGAACCCCCGCATTGCTTGAATTGGGATAAGCTTCAAAAAAGACTATTTTTAAAGTTAGTCAATGATGACCCTCCATGGATTCACCTATATAAGCCGCAGCCAAAGTTGCAAAAATAAGAGCTTGAATACCACTTGTAAATAATCCAAGAAACATGACAGGTATAGGAACTACTGAAGGCACTAAAGAAACAAGAACAACAACCACTAATTCATCAGCCAATATATTCCCGAAAAGTCGAAAACTAAGAGATAAAGGTTTTGTGAAATCTTCTAGAATATTAATTGGTAAAAGTATTGGAGTTGGTTGAATGTATTTCCCGAAATATCCCAATCCTTTTTTGCTAAGACCCGCATAGAAATATGCCACTGACGTAGGTAAAGCTAAAGCAACAGTAGTATTTATATCATTCGTGGGCGCAGCTAACTCTCCATGAGGTAACTTTATGATTTTCCAAGGTAAAAGAGCACCTGACCAGTTAGAAACAAAAATAAATAGGAACATCGTTCCTATAAATGGAACCCAAGGACCATACCCCTCTCCAATCTGAGTTTTGCTCAAGTCTTGAATAAATTCAAGGACATATTCGAAGAAATTCTGACCGTCGGTCGGAATGGTTTGTGGATTCCGAACAGCTATGATGACTGAACCTAATAAGATAGCAATTACAACCCAAGAAGTGATAAGTACTTGGGCATGAATTTGTAAACCTCCTATTTGCCAATATAAATGTTGGCCTACTTCTACACCTGATATATCGTATAACCCTTTGAGTGTTTGAATGGAACATGGTATAACATTCATATTGTCCTCTAACAGATTCAAAAAAGTAATTATTTTGATTCAACCATCTCTTTCTCAATTCATCTATGTTCATTCATGAATTTAAGTTATGAATCGTATATTTAGGAAATCACATAAAAAAAAAGACCAATCATTTTATGTTTTCAATCTTAAATATTATTCAATATTCAAAACATAGTTCAAACTCCAAAAGATGCAAACCAAAATAGTAACAATCAAAGAGAGTTCACCAAAAACAAACTAATATTCTTCTTTCTTCTTCTTAATGATAAGATTAATGATAAGATAATCAACCATTTTTTAGATAACTAGAACGGCCCTCACAAATTGCAGATACTAATTTGGTAAGAATCAATCGAATCGAAGCTATAGCATCATCGTTGGCCGGAATAGAAATATCTGCAAGATCTGGGTCACAATTTGTATCGATTAAACAAATCGTCGGAATACCCAAAATGACACATTCTCGAAGAACCGTATATTCTTCTTGCTGATCAACGATAATTACAATATCGGGCAATCCCGTCATATATTTGATCCCACCCAGATATGTTTGCAAGGTAGATAACTTTCTCTTCAACATTGCTGCATCTCCTTTGGGGAGACGATTGAGTTTCCCCATCTTTTGTTCTGCTCTTAAGTCCCTGAACTTCTGAAGTCTTGTTTCTGTAGTAGACCAATTCGTTAACATACCACCAAGCCATTTTTTATTAACATAATGACATCGAGCCCTTATTGCTGCTGATGCTACTAAATCCGCTGCTTTCTTTTTGGTGCCAACGATTAAGAATTTTTTTCCCCTACTTGCTGCATCAAAAACTAAATCGCAGGCTTCTGATAAAAAACGAGCAGTTATAGTAAGATTTGTAATATGAATACCTTTACGCTTTGCAGAGATGTAAGGAGCCATTCTAGGATTCCATTTATTAGTACCATGACCAAAATGAACTCCTGCTTCCATCATTTCTTCCAAATTGATGTTCCAATATCGTCTTCCCATTTTCCCACACTTTCTCTTTTTCTTTTTTTTTTTTCAAAGAGATTCAGTACCTTGTGAAATAAATAATTGTTCCGACGGAACCTTCTACCAGGATTGACCATTAATCTACGACCCAAACCATGAATTTCATTCTTTCTTTTTTATTTCATTGATTTATTACGAAATCCATAATCGGACCAGAGAGTGAAAGTAAAAAGAATGAACCTCTTGTTAGGAATTAGTAAATTACATTACGTAAATGATTGGTCTGATGTCTCATGGAAAGTGTTTGGGGCACAAGAACAAAATAATTCTCTATGGTGTAACAAAATATCTCCCATTTCCAACTCGAATAGATTCTTCCTTTTGATTTTCAAATGAATGTTTTTGTCTTGCTTTGAACGATGTACTAATTTTTTGAATCCGGTACCAACCGGTATAATCCCCCCCAGAACAACGTTCTCTTTCAGGCCTTTCAACCAATCAATACGACCTCGTAGAGCAGCTTTTGCTAAAACTCGAGCAGTTTCTTGAAAACTCGCTTCGGATATGAAACTTTGAGTATTCAGAGATGACTTCGTTATTCCCAATAAGATTGCCCGATAACAGATCGCTTCGTCCAAAACACGCCCTGCTCGCTCTGCTCGCAACAATCCAATAAATTCCCCAGGTAAAAAAACATTAGACATTCCATCTTCTGAAACCAAAACTCTTGATGTTACTTGACGTACAATAATCTCTATATGTCTATTATGGATCTGTACCCCCTGGGATCGATAAACCTTTTGGATCTTATTAACCAAAGAGATACGACTTTGGGCTATGGTTAGTTCAGCTCCAATAAAGAATCCCCAGGGGATCCCAAGAATCCTTCGGATACGGTCGTCCCAACCTTCAACTCTTCTTTCGAGGTTCATCGATATTGAATCAATTGAACGAACTTCTAAGATTTGTTCCACTTTTGGAAGACCTTGCGTTATGTCACCAGATCTCGATTTTTCATATATAAATGTAATTAATGTATCTCCTTCATAAAAGGTTTCCCCATAATGGCCATGGACAGTTGCTCCTGGAGTGACCAAATAGGGCTTAGCTGATCTTATAACTAAAGAGTCAACATGAACAATGAAAATTTGACCAGATTTTTTTATGCGTGATCCGTATTTCAATAGACATACATTTTCACAAAGGAATTGTCCAAGGCTAATTATTGTCCATGCCTCTTCACAAGAATCGTGATGGAGAAAACACCAATTCAAATGGAATGAATTCCAAATGATGTTACTGCATGGATCGGGATTATAAATACTACTATTTTCATCTAGGAAACAGTATTGAAATGGAAGTACTTGAAGCACTTGGAAAGTCTGTTGAAATTTTTCAAGTAAAAAATATTTCTTTAAAAAGACTTGATTATAAGTTCTTAAATAGTAAGATGAACGAAAATTTACTATTTTAGGCACAATAGTACCTAAAGGACCCAAAAAATCCCTAATTGGAGTCAGGGGATCCGATTCTTTTGTCGCATTATTATATCTCGAAGTATTGAAGGGGCCAATTCGAAAACAATTGGATGATGACAAAATTATGAAAGATTGGCATTCCTTATTTCGATTCAACAACGTACCAAGAGTTTCCTGATGTTGGGGAAATAATTGAATCTTCGCCTTGGAATCAAAAGGATTTCTATCGGCACGATCTAATTCATTATTGGAAATCAATCCTGAACCTGCCGTATCATACCTTTTTTCGGTATACGAAATAGTGGATTTTACTAACTCAATTCGGATGAAATCACGAAGCAGATCATTTGCCCTTATTTCAACAAAAGAAGCATGAACCTCTTCTTCTATAGAACTCTTTTTTTCTTGTTCTTGGTCCCAAGTCAATACTAAGCAAGCCCGAACTAATTGAATACTTGTGTGAGAAATTCCTCGAATTGACTTGCCATTTCCATAAAGTATATAATTGACAATTCGAAGTTGTACATTATCCTTTTCCTGCAAGAGATCCTGAGAGAAAAGTGTTGCTAAATTTATCCCATCAGCTATTTCATATGTGACTACGGGCCGAACCAAAACAAAATACTTTTTTTTGGTAGGTGTAATTCGTTGGACATAGATCCAATTTTTCAATTTTTTTGATCCTTTAGAATTCTTTTTTTCCATTCCTGGTGGTATCAAAACGCCACTGTGCCTAGATATTTTATCCACCTCTCCAGAAAAATGAATATCTCCAGAAAAGATTTTCAGTTCCATACTTTTTTTTTTTCTCTCCACTCGGACTAATCCACCTACTCGACTTCTTGTATTCATATTTAAAGCAAGTCGTGTATCTACTCCAATGATACTATTGTTCCGGACCATTATGGGCGAAGATCCGGGTAAGATATGCACTTCCTCGGGAATGAAAAAAAAGCGATCTACTTTCATTTGCATTTGGTATTTCGGACTAAATTCTTTTGCTCCTCGATACTCAATAAAATCCTCTTTTTTTACGATTGAATCTACTTCGACAATCCCATATTTAGTAATTCCCGAGCTGCTTCTTCTGTATCGCGGATCATCAAAATAAGCAAGAATACTATTTCTACGTAAAATACCATTTATAGGTATTTTAATCGAAATACCAAAACAGGGTTTTAGTTTCTTTTCTTGTTCTTGATCATATTGTAAGGGAATCACGAATCTATTTCTTCGCTTTTTAGCCAAGGAATTCTCTTGACGAATAGAAGTAGAAGGCTCTATGAGATTCCAATGACCCTTGGATATGATTCGATAAGGTTTTGAATAGTCAAGAATTTCCCTATCTTTTTTACCAAAGGTATCCAACAATTTATGTCTTACTTGATCATTAGTCAGTGAGAGATCAAAGATATATCTTTCTTCGAGAGAAAAAGAATTAGCATTCATTTGATCTTGATCCTTGTGGAGTGAAAAAGACACTATATTGGATCTGCATAGACCTCCTGCTAATATCCATAAATGACTTGTTTTTGGTAATAGATGAACATTACTATATGGATATTCGGGCGCATGATAGCCATCAGTACTCCAGTGCATTTCTCCTTCTGACTCAGAATAAATATGTTTTTGAACCCTTTCTTTAAAATGAAAAGTGGACGTTCCGGCACGAATCTCGGCAATCACTTGTTCTGATTCTACATATTGATCATTTTGAACTAAAATCAAACTTTTTGTTGGAATATTCACATTATGTAGAATATCTCGACTCTCAATAGTTACATACAAGTCTATAAAACATAGAAAAGCAGGATGCCCATGACGGGTACGTGTGGGATGAACCAAATCCTCATCAAATTTTATTT